TATTTTCCAATTATTTCTTCAATTAAAAGAAAGAGAATAAATTCTCTTATCTCATTCGGAAGGATTTTATCTCATAATTATCCATGACTGTTTATGTCTGTAGCATGACCACTTGATGAAATGTGGAGGGAAGTGGGGTAAATGGCCGATACTACTGGAAGGATTCCTCTTTGGCTGATCGGTACTGTAGCTGGTATTCTTATAATCGGTTTACTAGGCGTTTTCTTTTATGGTTCATATTCCGGATTAGGTTCATCCCTATAGTAATCATATGAACTGGGTTGTAGACATAGACGCGTAAGAACTCAATGGGACTTTGCCTCCCTTGTTTAGGGAGGCAAAGTCCCATTGAGTTCTTACGCGTCTAACGCGAGTTTTTCCATTCCATAAAAATCGAAAATAATCTTTGATGAACAGGATCAAAATTTCTTGTTATTTAAGAACAACACAAGACAGAAGGGAAATCCCTTTTATTGTGTCAACCAACGATTAATAAGACAAGTAATTTATTTATCATAATTCAAAATTTCGTATTTTATTTGACTATGACTATTTTTACCATACAAAATTGCATCAATCAACAAGAATTTGGTTCTTTTTATCAACTTACTATTGGTAAACCTATGGATCTAGAAATTCATTTCGGACAATTGAACCTTTTCAAACTGTTTCTTTTTAAGAACCAAAAAAATTTGTGCCAGAATAACAGATGCAAAGAAGAAAAAAAGACCTTGGACGCGTGATGGATCTTGAAGTACTATTTCTGCATCTCCCTGACCAAATCCACCCACGTTGGGATTACTCGTTAATGGTTGATCCAGCTTGATGGATTCACCTTCTGAAACAAGAAGTTCCGGTCCTGGAGGTATAATATCAAGGGATTGGTGTCCATCCGACGCATCCACTATGGTTATTTCAAAACCGCCCTTTTCTTTACGTACTATTTTGCTGACAATACCTGCCGCTGTAGCATTATAGACTGTATTGTTACTCTTCCTCCCATCGGGATAAATCTGGCCCCTTCCCCTGTTCCCACCAACGTATATAGGATATTTTAAAAAGTAAATATCTTTCTTAGTAGCAGGGTCCGGGGAAAGAATAGGAAAGGTGATTTCACTATATTTCTGACCAGGAACAGGACCTATCACAAGAATATTTGTTTTAGTCGGACGATAACTCTGAAAAGACAGATTTCCCATCTTTTCTTTCATTTCGGGAGAAATACGATCGGGAGGGGCTAGTTCGAATCCCTCAGGTAAAATAAGAACCGCCCCCACATTCAAAGACCCCTTTTTCCCATTTGAAAGAACTTGTTTCAGTTGCATATCATAAGGGATTCTAACAACTGCTTCAAATACAGTATCAGGAAGTACCGCTTGTGGAACCTCAATATCCACGGGTTTATTAGCTAAATGGCAATTGGCACATACAATACGCCCAGTTGCTTCTCGTGGATTTTCATAACTCTGTTGTGCAAAAATAGGATATGCGTGTGAAATAGATGTCCAAGTTATTACATATATCAACATCATGATCGATACAGAAATGGATCGAGTCATCTGCTCCTTTACCCAAGAAAAGATATTTCTATTTTGCATAGTCCAATCATTCATCCCCGAGAATTTCTACAATAAATTTGGTAGGTTGCTAGTATAGTTTCCTATCCACGATTCTGCTATTTTACTGGAAGAAGTTCACTGGAATACAGTAAAAATCCCCAGGATGAGTAGAAACATAAAGAGTGAGTAAGATTTTTACTAATTTGTTTATGTCCGAAGTAAGAAACATTCGAATTGGATTCATATCAGTGGATCTCTCTTTAGTCATTCATTGAGTGATAAATCACTACAAGTGAGGGAGATAGACGATTTAAATAACGAAAGATCCAATATTTAAAAATGGTATCTAGAATGACTGGAAAAGTGGAAACAAGACCAGATATAATTTGATCATTATGATAAAATCCAAAATCCTTGTAGACAAAACCAATCATTAGTTCCCAACCATGGGGCGAGTGGAATCCAATACATAAATCAGTTAACAAAAGAATAGAAAAAGCTTTTATTGTGTCGCTTAAATTATAGAGAAATTCCCGAACCCAAGAATTTAGAATGATAAGTTCTTCATTACCCAGAATAGAATAACCACTTAGAATAGCAAAACTTATTATATTTGTCGAGAAGTGCAAAATAGTATGGATATGACCCTCATTGTGCATCTTGACCAATTGGATCGTTTCTTTGTGGATTCCTATACGAAGCTTTTGTATATGTGTCTCCGGGTACTCCTTTATCATTTCGTTCAAAAGAAATAGTTCTTCCAATTCGATGAATTTTTCTAGAACGCTCTTTTCTTGCATATCATTCAAAAAAGCTTCGGATTGGCTAGTATTCCACCAATTAATAACCCACGATTCTAGACTTTTTTTAAATGAGAAAGAGATCCACCAAGGCAAAAATACTATAGATGCAAGATATGGGAGGAGAGTGAATGCTTTCTTTTTTGTCATTTTGAATCTGTGAATTTTTAATGAAACGACTTCATTGCTCAACTCTATCCAATCCGTTATTTTTATGAAATGAAATAACAAGGTGAGTTCTATAACAAGAAGGATTACTGAGTTCCTTCCCCAATGCAGAGAAAACACTCATTCTTCGGTTCATTTCAAAATACTTCAATTGGTACGCGCAAGAAATAGGCCAATTCCGCAGCTTTTTGTTCAATTTCTCGCGGAGTCAAATTCTCATCAGTACGAGTCAGTGGAAGGGCCCCCTGTCCTCTAATTTCCATATAAAGTACGGGACGAGGATAAAGACCCTCTTTAACCGCTATTCTAATCGACTGGATATCTCTCATAAGGAATCGAAGAAAGATGCGCCGATTTCTTCCAGGAAATCCCCAACGAAAAATACACACTACTCCCTCTTTTCTATCGAATTGATCATAACCACTGCCTACATTCCACCAAATTGTACACCACAAATAGGAGCTAATGAAGAGACCTGCGATCCCATAGAAAGACATCACGATCCCTTGTGGAAAAAAATGGATTTGCTGAGACGGAAATATGGATATCAGATTTCGACCAAGATAACTAGAAGTTCCCACCAATAGGAATCCTAGTGAACCTAAAAAAAGGATACAGGCCCAGAAGAAATTACTTGTTTTTCGAGACCCCGTTATAAGTTCTATCCATATACGTTCTGATCGCCAGTTCATACTAAATCCAGTTGCATTTTATTGGAAATAACCCCAAAAATTTTGACTTTATGTTTTTATATTTTTGTTCCCGAAGTAACTCTCATCAACTAGCACTATTATGATATGAATCATTTGGAATAATTCAAAGAATCAGTTTGGTAAAAAAGTACAGTATCTCCGCCATAGGATCCCACTATGGATATATACATATAGATATACTGACTTCTGATTTCAGACATCTGCTGATCCTTTTTAAAATAGCTATAATACTTTTATCCACATATAATGTTTCCGGGCGCATAACAGCGCTTTCACAGGTGTTCGGAAGAAGCCATATCTTGGACTATATTTCAATAAATAGATAACTCTATTAGGATCCAAGTAAAATTCTTGAAATAAATTGATGCGATTTGGTCCCGCCGGATCTAGACAATCTTGTTTTTTTGAACATGAATAGATAAAGAAGCCATTGCAATTGCCGGAAATACTAGGCCTACTAAAGGCACAAAAAAAGAGGGAAAGTTGAAAATTGTCATAGACTATATACCTCGATTTAATATTTGTACCTGTTTTAAAGATATCTTAGGATAAGTATATCGATTATAAGTATATAATAATAGGTACAATAAATATAGAACTATAATAAACTATATAAGTGTACCCCCATTCACCATTCTATTTAGTATTATTGTTCTTTTGTCCTTATCTTCTGATAAAGAACGAAAGAGTTTCTTATAAATTCGCAAAGGATTTTATTCTATTTTATTCTAACGAACCCGATCCAACAATATACATGGATTCCTTGTAAAAATGCGATTCTCGGGGGATTTAGCAAAATCCACGATTTCAATTGTATATTTTCTATATTGAAATTATTCAATATCTATAAAAAATACGTAAGAAGGGAACATAAATTCTTTTCCAAATTTGAAAGAGTTAACTCTTTTATCCTGTTGATAGAGTCTTCCTGATCACTAATCAGGAATATAGGTCGAAAGAAAATAGATCTGAAAAAAAAAAAGGAACAATCTAAAGTAAATTTTGATTCAAGGGAAAGAAATCGTGAAGTTGAAATAACTCACTCAGAACACCTTTTAAAGGATTACGTGGTACGATTGGGTCGAATAAGCCTTTGTCGAATAAATACTCAGCCGATTGGGAACCTTCAGGTACTGTCGTATTCAATGTTTGTTCAATTACTCTTTTGCCTGCAAATGCAATGTAGGCATCGGGTTCGGCAATAATGATATCTCCTAACATACCAAAACTAGCGGTCACTCCACCGGTTGTAGGAGATGTAAGGATTGATACATATAATAACTTTTTGTTTGATTGATAATTATATAAAGCGGACGAAATTTTTGCCATTTGCATCAAACTCAAACTTCCTTCTTGCATGCGCGCTCCTCCGGAAGCACACACTATAATAAGGGGTAGAGATCCATTAGTAGCATATTCGATCAAACGGGTTATTTTTTCACCTACTACGGATCCCATACTTCCCCCCATGAACCGAAAATCCATAATCCCAATTGCTATGGGAATACCATTTAATTGACCTATGCCTGTTTGAACAGCCTCAGTTAACCCCGTCTCTTTTTGATAAGAATCAATACGATCTGTATAGGATTCCTCCTCTGACTGAAATTCAATGGGGTCTACAGAAACCATGTATTTATCCATAGGATCCCAAGTACCCGGATCAATCGAAAGTTCGATTCTATCTGAACTATCCATTTTCAAATGAACTCCACAGTGTTCACAAATATTTAATTTTGCTCTTAAAAATTTCTTATAAT